TGATTTCTAAATGTTCTAATAATCGGATTATTATGAATCGAACATAACTGATCTCCGTCCCAAACGAAGTGCCTGACCGCCCGGCCCTAATCCGTAACTATAATTAAACAAGAGTACTTGGATTTGAACCAAGAACCTGAAGGTTGAAGCTTCGTATTTTGCCAATTAAACTATACTCTTTCAGAGAATATCCGATTTGAACGGATGCAGGTGAATACCCAATAAAACTCAAACTTATCGCCTTAAACCACTCGGCCAATTCTCTTACTTATAAGATAATTCCTCCGCGAATTGAACGCAGAACTTATTATTATCAATAATATGCTTTACCTATTAAGCTAAGGAATCTTTATATGTTAAGGAATGTAGGACTCGAACCTACAACTTTTTGTGTGTAAAACAAATGCTCTACCATTGAACTAATTCCTCTTATTATCGCTCCTTTATGCTGCGCAAGCTGTGCACAAAAGAGCTTGCCCCTTAATTATTTTCTTGTTTTATTGTTATTATTATAGCACCTACCATTGCTAATAATAATATTATACTTGATAAGAATAATCACATGTTATAAGATGTATATAATATATTTCCTATTGTTGATATATGACTTGTTTCTGTCATAGTACCATCTCAATTATTACTTGTTACAAACATTATATTACTTGTATATATGTTATTAATTACTGGTAATATATTATTATAATTATAAATAGGCATTAGCATAGCTAACACTACTGATATTCAATTATTAATATTTATTGATAAAGTATAAGGTAATAATTGAAATAAACTATAATTTCACAATATACCTATAAATAAAGCTAATGGTATACTATTAACACTATTGCTTTGTAATTCACTTGTTCTTATATTAATAAGCATTAATATAAATAAGAATAAAATAGATACTGCTCCTATATATACTATTAAATAAGAAAAACCTATAAATGTTAATCCTGATAAAATTAAATATACTGAAATAGAAGCAAATAATCCTATTAAAAATAATAAAGAACCAATCGGATTTTTATTTACAATTACTGTAATACCAAATAATACTGCTATAACACTTAATATATCTAAGAATTCTACTGTATAACCTGAAAAATAATATTCATGTATAGATCAAAACATAGTTAATTAAATAAAAAAAAAATATAATATAATATTATAATATTAAATATATGGGTAGTCAGAATCGAACTGACACATATCGGGTGGAAATCGAGAAGTCTACCATTAACCTATACCCACTTATCTTAATATTTAGAAGTTACTAACATATTAAGATATCTTAATAGCGTTTTAAGAACCTCAATAATACATTGATACGTATAAAAATAATCATACCACATCGACAAAATGTCAATATAATATACCTGCTTCATATCCAAGATGGTGATGATCTGTTAAATGATATGATATAATTCTTCATAAACCTACTGCTAAAAATATAGTTCCTATTATAACATGTAATCCATGGACAAATAAATTTATTAAAATAAAGGTTGTTTACCCTTTATATCCATTTTTTTCAAAATGGGTTAGACTATATCATCAACTTTATATAAAGTTGTAAGGTTTTCATGGTAAGATATTGTTGATATACTCACTTACTAGTCGTTGAACCGTTATAAATCTATTTTTATATCTGATTTATAGTTGGCTGCATATTGTAATAAAATAAACTAATTATTTTAATAGTTTCACGCAATTTACCTTATATTTGTTTATTTATTTAACATATTTATTTATTTTTCTCTTTTATTATAATTTTTCTACCTTCTTCTATAGCGAAGCTGCGCTAGCGTTACAAATGTTCTTTATTAGTAAAGATATATTTTTAAATTTATTTAAATCATATCTCTTTTGAGTTATTATTAAATATAGGTATAATTTTTTTTAGTTAAATTATCTAAATCATATACTACTAATCTAACATCTTTGTGTTGATTTTAAAGAAGCAGCGACTAGTTTTAGGTTGTTCTATAATTCCACATTCAATATAATCTTTTATTATATTAAATTATTTAATATCCCTATTAAAGAAAATACTAAACTAATTTGATTGGATTTAGATATTTTAATATAAAAACATCCTTCAGCATCAACAAACCCTATTAATCATCAAACAAATTTAATAGATTCATTTATAGCTATATTAGAATATAAATTTCTTATTGTAATATTTAAACCTTTATTCATAGAATTTTTTAAAGATAATATTTCCTTCTTCTGTAGCGAAGCACAAATATTCTTTTTTACTTATTAATTCAACTATTTCTTTGAAAATCAATTTGTTTTTGAGTAATTAAAGGATAATTTAAAAAATGTGGTATAATTTTTGATACTAAACTATCATAATCCTGAACACTATAAATTACTGTTATAACATCATTTCTTGTTCTATATATAATAGATCCTACACCATTATTCTATATCTTTTTTATGTAATTCTATAATACTCTTATATTCTTGAATTATCTACTGTTGTTCTTATTGAATTCTCTATCCTCAATAAGGTTCTAAACTCTTATTTTTATTACTATAATATCTTTGTAAAAGAAAAATTTTTATTTTATTGTTAAATATAATATGGGCTCCATAAATTAACCCTGTCCCAAAGAAGAAACATGTACCAAATACACCATCACTAATAGTAAATGATGATACTGAATATTCTATACCTTGGAATATAGTGAATATTAAAGCTAATATTACTGTAAATATACTTCCATATATGGCACCTTTTCTTTCACCTTTAATTAAAGAATGATGAGCATATGTTATAGTTGCACCACTACTTAATAATATAACTGTATTTAATAATGGTAATTCAAAAGGATTTACAGGTTCTATACCCATAGGTGGTCATTGAGCTCCTAATTCTACTGTAGGTGTTAAAGCACTCATTCTTAATTATTTAAACATTTTAATGTAAATACTCTTTTCTTCTTTTATTCATTCTACCTTTTATAATTTTCAATTCATCTAATCCTTTTCTAGTTAAATGAACTTTATTTTCGAGAAGTAAAGACGCTTTTTTAAAATCTTCATAATTTAGAGATTTTATACCATGTAGTTTAAATTTTTCAAATACTGGTATTATTTTATCACGGATATCTGTAAATTTCTCAACTATAAATTCTCCACATCCAGATTTAGAAATATATCTACCACAATTTAAATTTAATATTAAACTTTCTAATAATTCTTTATCTCTACTATGTTGAGATAAAATAAATCTTAATCATACTGTTTCTCCTAATTTAGATCCTGGTGATTTTTTCAATGCTATAAAAAAACATCCTTCAGCATCAGTAAAACCAGCTAATCAATGTAAATCCTTAATTTTATTGTTTAAAATTTCAGGAATTAAACTTGGTTCTAAATTAGGGAAAGCTAAACTTAAATTTTGGGATAATTTACCTTTATTCATTATAGCTTTATTACTTACTATTCTATTTAATCCATTTAAAGTAAGGTGTTTACCTTTTTTCATTATATTTACAACTTCTTTAAAAAGCATATAATCTATTTGTTTATAAGTTAATAAAGGATAATAATCAAAATGATTAATAATAAGATTTAAATCTTCTAAACTAGATACTCTATATTGGATAGATTCCTCACTTAATTTAGTTATTTTACCTACTCCAAAGAATAATTGAATTTGTTTTAATAAAGCTAAATCTTTTTCGTGAAGACCTATTTGAAATGTAGCTTTTATTCTATAACCTGTTTTATATTTAGAATCTGAATAAATTCCTATTATAAAACATCCCTCCCCATCAGTAAACCCTGTTACATAATTAGGATCTAATTTTATAAATGAAGAATTAGATAATGAAGAATTAGTAGCTAAGTTATTACTACAAAAAGATCTTTGATTAGATCTTCTATTAATAGTATTTACATTAAAATGTTTGCATACCAAGTTTCCCTGGTAATTAGAGCACACCTTACAATATTTTGTCAATATTGAAGAACCGTCTGCTCGTTGCTCTTTTACAGATATATGACTATCTGATTTAGATCCGCGATTGCCCATTCCTTGATATAAACCAAGAATCTTTAATGATGTTACTATACCCTCAATCATTAATGAGGCCACTATAAATGTTTCCAAATATAGCTTAGTTATTAAAGCTTTAGGGTGTCCCCGGAATTTGGCTCTTATCCACAGTGCACTATGGAAGAATGCTCAAAATATAGCTGCAAAGAATAAAGCTTCAGATACTATAAATAATATAACACCTAAGTTTAATCCTTTTTGTACAGCCAAAGTATGGTTACCTAAATAAGTCAAAAATTTATATATTTCTATATAAGTTGGACTATATCTTAATTAATAGGTTCATATAGATATACTATGAACGTATTAATTTTTAACGTTTAGTCTCTGAAGATACTAAATAATATTTATCCGTTATCTAGTTTCCTGCTGATTATCCTATGTTAGGTTCTTCCAGCAATTGGTTAAATTTAAAGAAGGCACTTATTGCCATTATAATTTATTTATCGCTGGCGCACAAAACTTTAATTTTTAATCTTCCTTCCTTTGAAAGGTGTTGTTTTGATTTAATCATATAAAATATTGTTTTTCATGTTTTAAAATCATTAAGCTTATTTCCAATTAAAGGATATTTATCAAAATAATTTACAATAAATTCTAAATCTTTTAGAGGCACGCCTACTGAAACATATAAAGATAAAATATCTGAATTATTTTTAGTTTTATAAGTTTTTAAAGAACAAGATAAAAATAATGCTAAACTTTCCATAAAAGGTTTCATAGATCTAGAAGTAGGTTTATCTAAAGCACGTTGATCTAACCTAAATTTTAAAGACACACTTTCACTAACAGATCTTTTTCTAGTTTCAGATTTTTCTTTCTTTTCTATATATTTAATACCAAAATGGCCATCAGCTTCAGTGAAACCTGTAAATCAGGCATTTTCATTTAAATTTGATGTATCTAATAAACTTGGTTTTATGTTTAATGAATATTTATTATTCATAAATGTTATTAAATCATTAAATCTTATATTTTTAGGAGTTCTTAACTTATTATGTAACATATTTATAATATAAATTATACTTTTCATATCACCAATAATATAACGTATTGTATTTTCATTTGAGTATTGAAAACGTCCAATATTATTCAATTCTGATTGTAAAAATGCATACATACCTAAATTATTTTTATGTGAAGTAAAAATAATTCTGGGATTAAGAATTCTATTTAGACTAGTTATCCCTAAAGAAGGAAGAGATATATGACCATCTCCTTCTAAAAGACCAGCTAAATAATACGCTAAATTATCTTTATTATTAAAAACAGAAATATCATTTTTATACTCTATTAAAGCTTTACTAATTTCTTCTTTAGAAATTGCAGTAGAAATATTTAAATTATAATGACTTATTACTTTTTTACCTTCTGCTATGATATCTCTAAATCATAATGTCATTGATGTTATAACTGTAGCCATAGCTATAAAAAATACTATATAACCATTGCTAAATAAATGCATAGATAATGCACCATTCACAGTTAAAGTAAATAATGAAATACTTGTATACAAAGGTCAAGGACTAGGAGATACTAAATGAAAAGGATGATCTTGAAAATGGCTTCTTGTTGAGTTTGTCATTTTTTTTTTAATTAATTTTTCTAGTTTAAGTTTTAATATATAACTTATATTGATAACTAGCCTCAAAAATGAATCGAACATTTATCCTAATATTAACAGTATTATGCTCTACCGTTGAGCTATAGAGGCTTATATAACGGAAAAGAGGTGATTCGAACACCCATATGTAAAAACATAACATATAGCAAATGTCTTACCCTACCAATGGAAACTTTTCCTATCAAGCCGCGAAGCACAAATCGACCTAGATCAGCATCGAACCGACATCTATTTCCGTGACAAGGAAATCCTTTACCTATTAAGTTACTAGATCTAATAGGAGGCGAGGGATTCGAACCCTCAAAACATCTTATGTACTAAATTTACAGTTTAGCCCTTCTTACCAATAAAGGAACCCTCCTTAAGAGTAGCTTAATAAACTAACTCTATTATCTATTGTTTAAAATTAATTATTCCCGCGCAACTTCCGCTACGCGAACCGTATTTCGACTTAACACTAATTAGAGCTATACATACGAAGAATTCTATATTAATATTTATAAAATCTAATTATTTTATTTTGTTACTATAAAAGAGCAAACTTATTGTATAAACTCCTTTCAGCATGCGACGAGTGGTTAGTACCAATCCGAGATATATTCACCGTGACATACTGATTCACGATTACTAGTAATTACTTATTCATATAGTCGAATTTCAGACTACAATCCTTTTTATTTCCTATTTTGGAGATTTGCTAGAATTCACATTTTGGCATCTCTTTGTATAGGCTTATGTGGCACGTCTATAGCCCACAATATTAAGGCCATGATGACTTGTCTTACTCCCTTTTTTCTTCCCATATTCTTGAGTTAAATGCTTTATAGTAATTAATAAGCAAAGCTTATAATACAAAAATAAAGCAAGGGATTGTGTTAATTCATGGAAACCATAGTTTCACAACATTAACTGCAGACAGCCGTGCAACTCCTGTAAAATATACAAATTGTGGTAAGGTTTTTCGTGGATCATCGAATTAAACAACATACTTCACTACTGGTGTCAGAAACGGTCTAGTGATTTCAGTTCCTGCGTTGCCACATTACTCTTGAGGTGAAATGCTTACACTTTCATTTATAGACTAAATTTTATCTAACCTATGGCATTCATCATTGACTGCAAAGACTACTAGGGTATCTAATCCTGTTCGTGACCTATGCCTTCGTCCTTCAACGTCAGTTATTACTTAAAAGGTTGCCTACGCCTTTTCTAAGTCCCTATAGTATAACCAAATATAATCTCTACACTTAAGGTACTACCTTCTTCTATATAACTCTAGTCTTTATGTGAAGAAGACCGTTTGAGTACCCTTTAAACCTAATTAAGATGAATAACACTAGTCTCTTACGTATTACCGCGACTGCTGGCACGTAATTGGTCAAGACATAATATATATACCGTCATTATCGATATATAAACAAAGTTTCATTCAATACTAATTTAATCTTTAATTTTGCTTATATCAAACTAAGCCTTAACTTAGTACAAAAATAAAGACTTAACACTTTTCCAAGTTGCCAGTTCAGCCGTTAGGCCATTGACCAATATTCCTCACTGCTGTACTAACTTGCATTGGGCTTTTTTCAGACCCAATGTGGTCGATTAACCTTTCAGCTTCGACTACGAGAATTAAGGCTAGTGAAGACATAACCTTCACTACTACCTATCTCGTTAATATTTATTGTCCTCTTAAAGCGGAAATCCCTTTGTCTATGAAGAATTTATCTTCACTTTAAGGTCGGCATGAAATATTATTATACTCACCTGTACACCACTTTTTAATTATAAGATTAATTAAAACGTTCGATTAGCATGTGTCAAGCACTTGGACAGTGTTCAATCAGAGCCATCACCAAACTCAACTATATTTCTACCTGTTCTAATTTTTAAAAGAAAAGAAATAAACTATATTATGTTTTTATGCGAAGCATGCTTATTTATATAGAAGCATTCTGACATGACATTTTTATTGAAAATTTTAATTTTCATTTTTTATACTAGGTATAAAAACCTTATGCTGCGAAGAGGTTCCAAGCTAGCTATAAATATAGATTTATATGCGAAGCATGCTATACAGCGCTATTAATTTCTAATTATAATATTTATATCTTATTATATTTATATTCAATAATACTATTATATAATTTTCCTTAATTACATAATTTTCTTTTACTTTTATATAGAAGCCAGCCAGCAAGTAAGCTAGCTAGCTATAAATATAGATTTATATGCGAAGCATGCTATTAATGTAAGTCTAATCCATCTTTAATATAAGCTGAAGCTAATACTACAAATACTTGTGCTTGGATAAAGGCTATTACTAATTCTAATCCTGAGAACATTATTATAAATGTTAATGGTATTAATCCTATTATAAAGAAGATTATTCCTGAATTCATTATATTATATACAAACCCGCTTAATATACTTAATAGCATATGACCTGATGTTATGTTAGCTCCTAATCTTAAACCTAATGATACATTTTTAGCTAAATATGATATTAATTCTATTGTAACTAATAATGGTAATAATACTAATGGACAACCAGCTGGTACTAATAATGAAAAAAATTTTAATCCATGTTCTTTAAATCCTATTATTGTTGCTGCTAATACTATTGTGAAACTTAAAGCAAATGTCAATGCAAAATGACCTGTTGATGCAAAGCTATAAGGAACCATTCCTATTAAATTATTTATTAAAATAAATACAAATAATGTATACATTAATGGGAAGTAAATTTGACCTCTCCCGGGGTTAATTTGGCTTGTAACTATATTGTGTATTGTTACATATAATGATTCTTGAGCTATTGATCAGTTATTACTTACTAATTTATTATAATTAGTACTTAATATTGATAAGCCTAATACTAATACACATCCAATTGTTAAGTATAAACCTATATTTGTTAATGATAAGTGTAAATTACCACCTAATATTTCTAAATTTAAGATATCTCTTATTTCAAATTGATCTAAAGGACTTCTTATTTCTGTGAATAATATGTTTTGATTTAACATTAGTAGTTTGTGCGAAGCACTACTAACTATATATATGTCTTGAGAAAAACTAATTATTATAACAAAGTTATAAAATAATATTATATTTTATTAATAAACATACGTGATAAGAATAAACGAACTATTCTCGGTAAAATATATTTAGATGATATATATAATACTATTACAATGATTGCGAAAGCAAACACTATTTCATTCATATAGTAAAAAGGTGTTAATTGAGGCATTTGTTAATATTTAGAAGCTACTATTTTTATTTTATGTGCTTTATATAGAAGCCAGCAAGCACTACATACGTCATAAAGAGTAATTATTATATAATATAATTATATATTATACACTATATATTAAACTATTCATTGAATAATCTAATATATTTAATATAATAGAAGGATAAATTCCTAATATTATTGTAAATGCTACTAATATAAATAATAAGATAAATTCTCTTTTATTTACGTCATATACACTTTCTTCTAAGAATCTAGTGAATGAACCACCAAAAGCTGTTCTATTAAACATATATATTGTATATGCAGCTGAGAATACTATGGATGAACATGCAAATACCCCTAATACTGGTAATCTTTCTATTATTCCATATAATGACATAAATTCACCTATAAAGTTTAATGTTAATGGAGCTCCACAATTACCTAATGCTAATATAAAAAATAATATTGCAAAAATAGGCATTAATTGAGCTACACCTCTGTAGAAAAATATACTTCTTGTACCTGTTCTATCATATAATACACCTCCAGCACATATAAATAATCCACTTGATACAAATCCGTGAGCTAATCCTAAAATTATACTTCCTTCTAATCCTTGTATTGTATTACTAAATGCACCAATTAAATAAACTGCCGCATGACATACAGAACTATAAGCTATTAATTCTTTTATATCTGTTGTTCTTAATGTACTAAAACTAGCATAAATTATAGTGATTACTGCTATTGTATATACTATAAATGTATAATCTAAGGATGCTTTAGGTAATATAGGTAATATTAATCTAAATATACCGTATAAACTTAATTTTAATACGATACCTGCTAATACTATACTACCACCTAAAGGACTTTCAACGTGAGCTTTTAATAATCAATTATTTAAAAATATTGTAGGTGTTTTTACAGCAAAAGCTATAAATATACCAATAAATAAAAAGACTTGAGTTGTATATTCAAAATTTAATTTAAATAATGTATCAAAATCAGTACTACCCATGATTGATGATGTACTTAATATTGATAATAATAAAAATAATGAACCTCATACGTTATAAGCATAAACAAATTATGCTTTCTTTAATTTAGGTTTACTAAAATTCATACCGGCTAACCGGCAATTCAGATAATAAATTTATAATCTTGATATATTCATATTAGATTTTATAGATTGTATTTTATATAAACCTTGTTCAGTAGCGAAGCTGCGCTAGCGCTATAAATGTTCTTTAATTTTAATTAATGAAACTGCATCTTTAAAAAATAAATAATCAGCATAAAGGATATTTATAAAAATGAGCTTTATCTATACTTTTAAAAGATTTAACTGCTGTATATTGTAAAGTAGTATCACCATGTTTTGTTATATTACCTTATTGATATAATTGTCTATTGAAAATACCTTTATAACGAAAGTATGTTTAGTTGTATACATAAATCTAGTATTTTTTATTATACTATTATCTGAAATGGAATGAATTCTTCTTCCTAAAACTGGTTTCCCAGCGACTAGAGTACACCTTACGAAATCTAAATTTCTAGATCTCGAAGAACCATCTACTCGTTGCTCTTTTACACTCTTCTGTGTTATAGAAGAATGATTTAGATCCGCGATTGTCCACATATCTACTAGTGATGTTACCATACCCTGAGGCATTAATCAGGCCAGTAATAAAATTTCTTTTATTACTTTGGTTACTAGAGCTTTAGGATGTCCCCGGAATTTGGCTCTTTTACACTTAAGGTTAAATGTATATAAAAATAAATAATAACTTGCATTTACTTTATTATCAGATCCAAATATTCCTATTAATATAAATAAAGGAGGTAATATACTTTCGAAAAATATATAAAATAACATTACATCTAAAGCCATAAATACAGCTAATAATAATGTTTCTAATAATAACATAATAATTAAATATGATTTAACATTTTCTTTAATAGAATCTCAATTAGATAATAACGCTATAGGCATTATTATTGTTGTTAATAATATAAAATAGATAGATATACCATCTACACCTAAATATATATCAAATAATTGAACATTATAATGTTCTTGTATATATTGAAATTGATTAGAACTACTATTAAATAATATAAAAATTATTAATGAAATAATTAAATTAATTATACTTGTTATTAATGCTATAGATTTTATAGATATATTCTTATATGAATCTAAACTAGAAACTATAATTGTACCTATTAAAGGTATCGTTAACAATGTAGATAATAACATTTTAATAAAATAATTAATAACGCTTGCGCACATATATTAATTTATACTATTATGAACATGGTTATATAGTTTTATGCTTTATAGCATAATGAGCACTAACATAAAAGGTGAGTTTTTGTAAATGAAAATTTTAGAATAAACTTACATTAATAAATGATATATTTAAAATATATAATAGAGATGGAACTAATATTATAAACGCAAATAATATAGGTAATAATACTGTTCAACAAAAGGACATTAATTGATCAAATCTAATTCTTGGGAAAGACGCCCTTGTTCAGATAAATATAAATACCATAATTGAACTTTTTATACCTAATATTAAACTAGATAATAATCCGTTTAAAGATGAACCTGTTAATTGTTCTCTAAATTTTATATAAGTAGTTGATTGTAATCAATCTATATCAAATAAATAAGCATAAATACTATTAATTATATCTAAAAAATAAATTAAATGTATATCTAATAAATAACCACCTAAAAATAATATACTTGTAAATATACACATTAATACTATACTAGCATATTCGGCTAAAAAAAAGAATACAAAAATTACAGCAGCATGTTCTGTCATAAATCCACTAACTAATTCTGATTCCAAAATTTATAAAAAACATAACATTATATTTTATTGAATTGGTTTAAATATATAAAGAGCTTTATATATTAAATTATTATTTGTGCTGATTTTAAAGAAGCAGCGACTACTTTTAGAAATACTTAAATAATTACCTAATTCTACATTGTTATTAAATTTTTTAATCAAATTACCATTTAAATCATAAATACCTACAAGTTCTTTATTTTTCTTTCTTGCCATTTAGTTTTACCAAAGGTTTACTAATTAATTTTAATACTTATTCACTATGTGTTTTACCAAGTTTTATCTTGAAAACGCTCTATCATCTGTATGTTTATAACTTAACATACTAATAGCTATTCTTTTTATGTTATAAAGACTAGAATAATAAAAAGCTTGTATATAATTAATTTATAACTGCGTTAAAGCATCATGATCTAATATTTTACTTTGTGAAATATTACTCAAACTCAATTGTAGCCCATATTTTACAAATGCTTTTTGTAAATTAGAATTTGATTTTTTATTATTTAAATGTTCATTTATGCGATAGCGCTACCTATATATTGTTTACCCTTAATTGTATTTATAAAAGAATAAATACCTCCTTTCTTTTTTAAAAGTTATTTACGGCTATTTTTTTTTAATAAAGCTCTTATTTATATTATATAAATTTTTTAATACGAAAATAGGAGTAGGTTTTATAATATAATTAGATTTTATTAAGTTATCTTTAGTAGCGAAGCTGCGCTATCGCTATAAATCTTCTTTATTAGTAATAGGTATTTTATTAAATGATAATTTGTGCGAAACGCATAAAATAGAATTTATAATATTAAGCTTATATTCACATATAAGTTTGGACTATATCATATCTAATAAATATTAAATGATCACGTTTAGTCTCTGAAAATTCAATTAAAAAATTGATTATCTGCTGATTTTCTTTTAAGACGTTCCAGCAATTTGTGATCTTTAAAGAGGCCAAATCAGAAAAGTAGCCTCTGCTAAATCAAATGGTGCTCTATTTGTTTCGGCTACAGATCCGATAAAGAATATAATTAATATACAAAATAAAGGTAAAGCTAATCATACTATTTTTTGGAATTGTACATTAATATTTAAATTTAATGAATTATTAATTATTATTATTATTAATAATACAGAACTTAATACTAATTCATAACTTATTAATTGAGCTGTACTTCTTAATGAACCTAAAAAAGCATATTTACTATTAGCACTTCATCCTGCCAATAAAATTCCATATGTTGCTAATGATGATACAGCTAACATAAATAATATTCCTAATTCCATATCACCTAAAGATAAACCAGGACCATATGGTATTACAGCATATCCTAATAAAGCAAATATTAAAGTAACAATAGGACCTAAGAAAAATAATACTAAATTAGCTTGAGTAGGTGCTATATATTCTTTTAATATTAATTTTAAGGCATCAGCAAAAGCTTGTAATAGTCCATAATAACCTACAGCGTTAGGTCCTAATCTTCTTTGCATACTAGCCATTGTTTTTCTTTCAGCTACTGTTACATAAGCTACTACTAATAATGCAGGAAGCATTAAAATAATAGTTTCTATTATAGACAAAATAGTTATATTCATTATTTTTTAGCAAGCTAATAGTTACAATTAATAAATAATTATAAAAAATAATTCTATAATTTTATATTTTTTTCTCGCGCAAGCAAGTAAGCAAGCAAGCAAGTTACAAATCATAAGAGCTTGCGCTAACATTGTTTATTTATTAATATGTATGGTAGTATTAAATTAATTTGTTAAAAGCTTTAGTTATAATAAATATATACTATATAAAAAGCTTGCCCTTGATATATACATATGATAATATTTATTATAAGCCCTCTGTTCTACTATTATGCTAACATATCTAAAGCTAAAAAAAACTATAAGTAATTGAATGAAATAATCATTTAAAAATATTAGTTCATAGGTCTACCCTATAATCTATTTTGTAAATATAATAACCTGTAAATAATAAGATAATAATAGAAATAAAATACTTTGTGCTTATTTATATAGAAGCTAGCACTATTTCCATACTTTATGGTCCTTACCATCAAGCGTAGCGATCCTTTGAGGAAGCTAAGTCTTAAAATAATAATCTCATCCTAGGATCGAACTAGGATTGTAATATTAGAAGTATTATGCTCTGCCATTGAGCTAATGAGATTAGAAGTATAGTTATACTTCTTTCTAGTACTAAAAATTTCTAAGTATTAATCTAGGATTCCCATTTTCGATAAAAATAGTATTATTATAGATATAAACTCTGCTATGAGCATGATTATAATAATAATCAATAACAGATTGTTTATAATTAAGTCTAGTTAAATTAGAAATATGTTCATGAGACACTAGAAATTCGTTAGCGTTTCTATGTTTTTGCATTATTACTTCTACATTTTGATGTAGAAAGTCAAAATTAATACCTAATATTTTAGGTCTACTTATTCCTGGAATATCAGAAAGGTCTATACCAAATCAAGGACCTGAACCTGAAAACATAATATTTGAATTTGCAGCTTTGTATACATTTACATGTTTAGCATATTCCATTATTCATCCTGGTTTTGTCCCTGGAGCACTAAAACCAGATTCAGTTATAATTCTTAATTTAGAAATACTACCAGATTGAGGTATAGATTGATTTAATAAATCAGAGATAGCTATACGTTTAGGAAACATATTACTTAAATTAGGATTAATTGATCTAGGTGAACCCTGAGGAATTGTAGGATCAAACAATTGGTTATTGAATATATGACGATTAATTTCACTACTTATACATCTTCTATTAGTATTAACTTGAGAACTAGATTCTGATGATATAGGTTGAACTGGTGCAGATTCAGTCACAGGTTCACCCTCTTCTAAAACAAGCTTTAAATATTCTGATGAGTTTCCATCTTCAGGTCCCGCAGCATATGCTACACCAGTTAATAGATATAATACTAAAAGAACCTTACTAATTAAAATTAATACATTTAGTATATTTTCTAATATTAAACGATTTTTGTTACAGAATCTTTTTAAAACTGTAAATAAAAAAAAATATCGGATTGTAAAGGTAAACTTACAAAGGCATGAGGTTTAGGTGGACTTGATAATCCTCATTCTAAACTACTATATGATCTATTTAAATTACTTTGTAAGATATCTGTATAAAATCCAGGTATTAGTCAAGGATTTCTACTTGCAACTTTACCATCTAATAATTGTCTATAAACAATATATAAGAATAATCAAGCAGCTACTACACTTATTATAGATCCTATACTACTAATTAAATTTCATCCTGCAAAAGCATCAGGATAATCTCCAATTCTTCTAGGCATACCTTGTAAACCTAAGAAATGTTGAGGGAAGAATGTTACATTAACTCCAATAAATAATAATCAGAATTGTATTTTAGCTAAATGTAAATCATAATTTAATCCTATTATTTTAGGAATTCAATAATATCATCCTGCAAACATAGCAAATACGGCACCCATACTTAATACATAGTGAAAATGAGCAACTACGTAATATGTATCATGGAATGCAATATCTAATGATGCATTAGCTAAAACAACACCACTTACGAATTACATTAATTTAATCTTTCAAAGCTAAAAATATAGTTCTTATATGTACCATTTATTTCTGCATATTTTTTAATTATACTATGGCTAATATTTAAAGCTTTTTTAGCATCAGTAACTCCATCATATTTAGATAAAAAATTCATATTTTCATCATATACAAAGACAGCTCTTTTAATGTGTTTATTATTTAACATATCATCTATTAATACTCTAGTTTCAGAATTATTGTATAAATTATTAATTTTAGGGTTATCTTCTATATTATAAGGTATATTAGTAAAATATCATTCACCTCTAAATAACGTTTGTTCTTTTATATAGCTAATTATAGTAGAATGATTCATATTAATTTCTTTAGCTATAGTTAATACTGAAGGAAAAATTACTAATAATTGTTTAAACGAATTATAAATATAAACAGGATAAGCTGAATTAGCTTCCACTATTCTTCTTTTACTTTCAATAGAATGGTTTTTATTATAGAAAGGATTATTTTCACCTGTTAAGGCTCTAGCTATTAATCCTTTAGTTGCTTCACTATGTCTTCTATTTTTAGCTAATTCAGATAATAATTTTTTAGTTTCTTCTGTATGTTTATAACCTAAAGAAGAATAACCTTGTTTTATAATAAGGTAAAAGAGTAGTTATATAAAAAGTTTCTCTTATAGTTAACATATCTATATTTACAAACTCTAATATAAATAAACTAAAATTAAATTGACCATATTTAAGCAAAGCTTTTGTAATAGGCATATTAAAATTTGATTTACTTTTTAAAAAAGAAGTATTAAGATAATTTTTTATTCTAGCTGCTAAATGTACTGAACTTCCTACATAAGTATGTCCATTTATATTATTAACTAAAAGATAAACACCTTATTTATCTTTTAATTCTTTTAATATTTGGCTTCTGTCTTTAAAATTAGTATATGTATTGATGAAATTTATATTTTTTATATTATCTTCTGTAGCGAAGCTAGCAAACTCTTTATGAGTTGAATACTGACGAATAATAGTTTTATTATAATTTATACTATTATTTTTAAATTTTAACGTGTAATTTAACGGACTATATCTTCTTATATTATTACTAACATAAGGATCGCGTGTAGTCTCTGAGGATCCTACTAAAATATTAGATATTTGTTGGTTTCCTGCTGATTGTTCAAAACTATGAATTGTCACTGAATTTATTAATTCTAGTACCATAGTTGTTAGAAGTTTCCAGCATATAGCGATCTTTTTAAGGAGAACTAAGTGGTTTATTAATCCTCCAATAGTAAACATAAATACGAATCCTAATGAAAATAACATTGAAGGTGTCATTTTAATAGATCCTCCGTAACAAGTAGCTAATCAGGAGAATATCTTAATTCCAGTTGGAACTGCAATGATTAATGTAGCAGCGGTGAAATAAGCTCTAGTATCTACATCTAAACCTACTGTATACATGTGATGACTTCAAACAATGAAACCTAATATACCAATAGACATCATAGCATAAACCATACCAATATAACCAAATATAGGTTTATTAGAATTAGCTGATATTGTTGTACTAATTATACCAAATCCTGGTACTATTAAAATATAACAAAAATTTTGGTTAATTTAATAGTCTTTCGATCTATTAATATTAACTCTCAAAAACTTACGTCTTTGTTAGGACTCTATCTTACACTGAATCATCATTCATAGATTGTTTAAATCTATTTATTTTATTTATATCTATTTCTGTCAAATGTTCTCTATTTTGAATAATTATATAAACTTTTCTTCATTTTAAATAATTAATATGTTTGTTAGATAATAAATGAAAATCATCAAAATAATTAATAACTTTTTTAGCTGAACCAAAACTAATTGAATTATAATCATAAGTATTATCCTTTTTTTTTAAACTAATATTACCACCTAAAAATTTTTGAATTAATAATAATATATTATTACATTTTTGATTAATATGAAAATTTAATTCAATTTTAGTGTTTTTATTATGGTCATTAATTATTTTGATTTGGAAATTAGAATGGGCATCAGTAAATCCAGCTAATCAATGATTTTGTAAATTTTTATTAGAATTAAATGTAAAATCAATGGTTTTGTTATTATTAAAAGCATCTATAGAATCTAGCCTTTCTGCGCAAGCTATACATTGATTATTATAAAAAATACTATTAATAATTTGATTATAAATATTTTCTGTTCTAATTTTTCCATTAATTAAATTAATGATTTTCTGTATTCCTTTATCCGCAGTTACAATTAAAAAACAAGTATCTTTATCTTTGATTTTTCTAACTTTACCAAAACCTAAACGTTTTTTGACAAAATAAGCTAAAGACAGATTTAAAGAATGAAATATAATAATTAACTCTTTTTTATTGTTAAAATGACCAGCACCATCTATTAAACCAGCTAAATAATGTCCAAATTGATCATCATTTATAGGTTTTAAATGTATAGGTACATGTACTGAAATTAATTTAATTCTTTCAGTAATTACAGTTTCGTTGCGTATAGTCTCTGAGGTACCATTTATATTATAAATGTGACCTGCTGATTTTCTTCATTGTTTCAACTTTTTTACTATTTCAATAGTTACTTTTTTAAATAAGTAATAGAGGGAGTATTTAAAACTAATTAGCGAAGAGGTTCCAGCAAATAGCAACGTTAAGAGGCCTATATTTTTAACCTCAGGATGCCTTAAAAAAAAAAATCTTTTTCAAATTTATATTTATTTATTTAGATTTAAATTTAAATTTTATTTCTGGTTTTTTAAATTTAGGTATTTTTAATTTAAGTTTAGATTTAAATTTAAATTTAAATTTACCATTTAGCTTTTCTTTTCATTCTTTTTCTAATAAAGAAGGAGTTTTAATAAAAGTTTCTTCTGTTAAAGGAGTTTTTATATAATTAAAACATAAAAAACTAGGAAAATGATGATTTTTTGTATATCTTTCTTTTCAAATTTCTTTATATAAGTTATATTCTTTTTTGTTCTTATTATAAACTTCTTTTTTTAAATTAAGATATAATTTATTATAAAAATCTATTATTTCTTTTTGTTGAGTTAAATTTTTTATACTATCAAAACTATAATGATTTTTTAAATATGTAATAGTTCAATGATGTTCTAATATCTTCAACCCTACATATAATATATTTTCTAATACTTCATTTTCATAAATTTTATTATTCAAAGGGTTTCAAATTTTAGTTTTTATAGTTTTTAATGTTGAATCATCCATTATATTATATAAATCTTCTAAATGAAAAGCCATAGATAATTGACGTTTTAATCAATAATCATTAGAAATTTTAGCTAAATTATTATTTATATTTAAAGAATTTTTTTCTAGTCAAAGTTTAGATAATAATAAAGTATTAAATTCTAAACTATAAAAATTTAATGTAATATATTGTTGTGCTAAAAAATAATTAGGTAATATATCTTTTACAGGCGAAGTTTTATTGAACCCTCCGTTTATATATGTATAAATATCAGGAAAACTTCCCTTATTAACATACCATTCTTTTTTTATTTTTTTAATGTCTCATTCAGGTAAACTTTCATTATGTTTTTCAATTTTTTTATTTAAATCAGGAATATTGAAAGTATTACCTTCATATATAAAATTATTATTTTCAATAGTAATATATTCATCATAAAACTCCGGTTTACTAAAAGTCATAGAAAATAAATCATGGTTTGTTTTAGGTATTAACCTGTAATTAAGATTTATTCTATATTTTTCTATTACTTGTCTTATATTATCAAATTCTTCACCTTCTTCATTTTTATCATTTAACAAATCTAATAGTATTTTAGGATCTGGGTCTTCAGGTCCACCTCCACTACCACCATTATGATCTAAAAAAGATTTTTTAGATAGATTTAAAGATTCAATCTTTTTTATTAAATCATTTATAATTTCTTTAAAATCTAACGCATCAAAACTTTCAGTATAATAAGCTAAAAATAATAAATAAGTTTTATCTGAGTTATAATTTCAATTGAAATTAATAGATAAATCATCTATAACATTAAAAAGTAAACTTCAAAATAATATAATAAATAATATTTTGGTTAAATATTTAACTTTAGTATTATCAAAAATAAAATTATATATTATAGAAAAATATATAAAGTAACTTATAATAAAAAAATAACATTCTATATTTATATAAATAAAAAATAAAAATAAAAGACCTAAAAAAATTTTAAATAAAAAATTGGATATTAAAATCTTTTTTATACAAAAAAAATCAAATTTTTTAATAAAAAAAATTAATAAACATAAACTAATACACAAATAAATATTATAAAATTTAATTAAAGGTTGCATAAATAAATTGAAGAAGATTTGTTTTCTTTTTAAAGATGGACTATATCATCATTAAATTACTTTAATGTCTCGCGTATAGTCTCTGAGGATCCTACTAAAATATTAGATATTTATTGGTTTCCTGCTGATTGTTCATTGTTTCATCCTTTAAGATTTTTACCTATATAGGTACTAAAGGCTTTAGAAGTTTCCAGCATATAGCGAGATTTTACTTCAGCCAACCTTTAACCGAAGAATCAGAAAAGATGTTGGAATAATATAGGATCACCACCACCAGCTACTTCAAAGAATGATGTATTAAAGTTTCTATCTGTTAATATCATAGTGATTCCACCAGCTAATACAGGTAATGATAATAATAATAATATAGCTGTAATACCTACTGCTCATCCAAATAAAGTTAATTTATGTAATTTTATACCAGGTGTTCTCATGTTAGCTATTGTAGTTATAAAGTTAATAGCACCTAATAAACTACTTACCCCTGATAAGTGTAAAGCAAATATAGCTAAATCTACACTAGGTCCACTATGACTTTGTAATCCGGATAATGGAGGATATAAAGTTCATCCTGTACCTACTCCACCTTCTATACAAGCTGAGAATATTAATAATAATAAACTAGGTGGTAATAATCAAAAACTAATATTATTTAATCTAGGGAATCGTTAATGTATATATTTATATATACTCAGGGTAGTTTCCTACCACCACGGACTCTGTCTTCACCCTCTAGCTTACAGCATAGTGGGGCCTCGCGTATAGTCTCTGAGGATCCTACTAATAACAATTATGTCACTTTGGTTTCCTGCATATTCTTCCCATGTATACATAAGTGTTACGATTAATTCAGTTGAAAAACAACTTTATAACTTAATAGGTAAAACCTATAAGATTAATTAGGTGTCTATGTATCTGTTAACTGGATAATAAAATCCATTTTCGAGAGATTCCATGCATATAGCGAAGTCATAATTAAAGAATTTACACTCTTTAACGGCATTCCCCTGTTTTTTATTTTTGGAAATTTTTAATGGATAATAATGTTAAGATTATTTAGATGATTTCAGTTAAAATATGTTCTTTGTCTATTCATATTATTTCTAACTAAATCTGTTAAAGCTAAACCTTCCTCTGTATAATGTTTATCTTCTAATATAAATAATGTTACTTTTTCTCAATCTTTGTAATCTAAATATTTACTAGAATATAACGGATATTGATTTAAATATTTTAATATTATATTTAAAGAAATTTTACTAGAAGCTGTTAAAATATAATATTCATTATTAGTAGATTTTTGTATTCTAGTTAATAAATTACAATTTAAAAAATTACTAATATCAATTAAAACAGAATAATAACTATTACCAGTGATAGGATCAAACATTCTTTGTTCTATACGCAATCTACATGATATTTTTCTTTTTTTAGCTCCATTTTCTAATTTAGTATACTGTACAGAAAAACTTCCATCAGAATCTATAAACCCACTTAATCAACTATCTTTTGATAAATTATCTCTTTTTAAAGGTAATTTAAAAAAATTCGTACTATGATTTTGATTAAGTCAATCTATTAAATTATGAAATTGATAAATTTTAGGTGTTCTTAATTCTCCATTTATTAAATTAACTATTTTTTTTAAACCTACTACAGGTGATATAATTAATACACAAGCATTATTTTGTAATTTGTATCTTATAAAACCTGATCCTATTAATTCTAGTAATTTTTTAGCTAAAGGTTGATTTTTCATACTAAAAGTTATACAAAATCTAGGGTTTTGTTTCTTTTTATTATTAGGATTTTGAATTCAAATATGACCATCTCCTTCAAATAATCCAGCTAAATAACTTTTCGAAGCATTACTATCTTTTAAATTCTTATTATGAAAATATCTCATTTGTTGTTTCCAAGGCAGGTCCTTATCCTTTGCCATATCTGGACCTCCTACCATTAAAGGCATTAAGAAGTTACCAAATCCTCCAATTAATGCTGGCATAACCATGAAGAATATCATTAATATAGCATGAGCTGTTATTATACTATTATATAATTGATTATTTGCTATGAATTGAACCCCAGGTCCACTCAATTCTAATCTTATTAATACAGAAAATGCTGTACCTAATAACCCAGAAAATAAAGCAAATATTAAATATAATGTACCTATATCTTTGGCATTAGTAGAATTAAATCATCTTTCTATAGCCATTGACATTTGAGATTTTAAATTGTTTTTTTTCATAATATTATATATAAAGATATTGTATAAATTAAGAAAATTATGTTTGTTCGCTTATAAGCAAAATTTAATGCAATATTCGTTTAGATTTTTTATGTAATATTAACCTTTTGGCTTCTTAATTTAGAGGAACTCAGGGCTAAGTCCTATAGGCCTAGGATTTATTCATTTTTTAGCACTATTAGCGCTAGTAATGCTATGAAAAAATCGGAGGGAATAGGATTTACCTATGAATTCTTAGATTTACTTAATAAAATTTGTTATATTAAGTATATTTCATATGACTTTCTATAATTTTTTATAGTAACTTATTATATAAACTTAATCTAAGATAATGGAGGAATCGAACCTCTAACTTTTAATTTGCAATTAAAGTGTAAACCTTTTACAATCATCATCTTTTATTATATAGAAGCTAACTATATAGCGCTATTAACTATAGAATCTATTAATAAAATAATATGTACTATTACTTCTAAATTATTTATTTACCTTTTTGTTATACATGCACAAATCTATTAAAGTATTTTCTAATATACTTATACCTGGCATTATTATTAAATAATAAGCAAAATATAAAGCTGTACTTATTTGTCCAAATTCTATAAATGGACTTTCAACATGTTTAGCCCCTAATTGTAATAATAATAAGAAATTAGTTACAAATAAGTAGAATGCTATTTTACTTAAAGGTCTAAATTGTAAACCTTTAGTAATACCTAAATCTGTTTTAGGTAATACCATTAAAATTACTAATGATGCGAACATAGCTATTACACCTAATAATTTATTAGGTATAGATCTTAATATAGCATAGAATGGTAATAAATATCATTCAGGTACTATAGCAGCAGGTGTTTGCATTGGGTTAGCCATTATATAATTTTCACTATCTCCTAATACATTAGGCATGAAGAATACAAATATACTTAATCCAAACATAAATAAAAAGATTGTTATTAAATCTTTAAATAGGTAATATGGTGCAAATGGTATTCTATCATAATATGCAGGTGTACCTAAAGGATTACTTGCTCCAGCTGTTTCATGAACAGCTATTAAATGCATAATAACTAATGCAGCTAATACAAATGGTAATACGAAGTGTAATGCAAAGAATCTGTTTAAAGTTGCATTATTTACAGAGCATTTGTGTTGGTAGTTACGTATTTAATACTTATTAAATACTCTTACTACACTCAATAAATCTTTTTATTGATCGGACTATATCATAATCTCTTGCTTATTTAGTAAATTGAAGGTATTTTTATTTTTTCCGCATATCTAGATATTGTACGCAATTGTTTTATTCATAATAAGTATTGTAATCTTTTATTTCCCAATAGTTTTACCGGTGCTCTATTTAAAAATTTAATAGTATTCTCTATTGATCTTACACTTGTAACTTTTAATCTAGAACAATTATACTTGTCTAAATAAACCGCGGTGGTAAAAGATAAATATTTATTTATAGCTTTTATTAATATATCGCCATCTTTTTGGGCAATATCAAAATTAGCTACTGAATAGTCATTGTCTTTTTTTAATTTATATATACTAAAGCAACCTTCAGCTTCTATAAATCCTACTAATCAAGCTGAAAAGTAAGACTTATCTATAATAGATTCTATGGTATTTAAAGATACATTACTTCTAGTATATTCAGGTAAATCTACCGAATATATAATACCTGAAAGCAAAGCACTTCGAAATTTTAAGTAATCATATTGTTTATTAGAAAACATAGGGTATTTATCAAAAATAGGTAGTATAAAGTTTTTTAAATGATTTTTATCTCTAATTCTTAAAGATACCATCTCTACTTCACCTCTTTTTTTAAAACTTACTACTCCTATACCTAATAATGCTTTAATTTTATAAATTAATTGTACATCTTTAATAGATAATTCAATACCTAATTCATATGTTAGGTATTTACCTTTTTTTGTGATAGAAAAAAATCCATCTCCTTCAAATAATCCTACTATATAAGCATATGTGAGATCTTCTGCGTGTAGTCTCTGAGAGGCTTCTGAAGTATGAATACTTCTCACCCCTGCTGATTGTCTCCATGTCATTGCAATTTTCACGCAAATAATTGTTAAAAATAACAAGAATAAACCGTATGCAAATCCTAAGATGGGAGATGTTCCAGCATTAAGCAGAATTTTTAACACTACGTCACCGCAGTGTGGTTCATCTGTATATAAACCTCCTCAAATGAATTCAACAATATCTTGTCCTATTCAAGGAATAGCACTAATTAAATTTGTAATAACTGTAGCTCCTCATAAAGACATTTGTCCATAAGGTAATACATAACCCAAGAATCCTATACCCATCATTAAGATAAGTATAATAACACCTAATATTCATGCTAATGTTCTTGGTGATCTATATGATCCATAATAAAATCCTCTTCCTATATGTAAATATACTAAAAAAAAGAAAGCAGATGCTGTATTACTATGTAAATAACGTATTAATCATCCATTGTTTACATCACGCATAATGTGTTCAACAGAGTTAAATGCTTCAGCTACACTAGGATTATAATGCATAGCTAATGTTACTCCTGTAATTATTTGTATACCTAAACATAAACCTAATAATGAACCAAAGTTTCATAAATAATTTATATTAGTCGGTTGTGAATGATCTATTATATAAGCATTAAGTAATTTTAATAAAGGATGACTTTTTAATATTCTCATTGACTTTTTTATAAATAGTTTGACACACAGTTTTGTTATAATTTACTGTTTAATTTATTATTGTAGTCCCTTTTTAGTAAAGCAACTTATTACTGTAATTAATACAAAGCAGCGAAGCGTATTTATTGCAAAGCTAGAATAAGCTTATTAATTTTTTTTACCTTTTTAAAGAAGCAGGTCAGTTAGGCATACCTACTAATAAAACTAATATGCTTGATAATGTTATAACATTAATAATATCATTAAATATAGATATAAAAGTAAATATAGATATATAGAAACAAATTGCTAATAATATATATAATGCATAATCTGTTACTATACCTGTATGTAAACTTGATATTATTTTACTTACTTTTTGTAATGATAATCCTATACCATAAGGACCTACTCATTCTATACTTCCTTTATCTAAGATTTTTGTAGTTTGACCTCCTAAATCTAATACAGTATTTACTATATATTTATTATAGAAATATTCTATTAAGAAACGTTGATTAAAGAAACCAAATATATAATATCCAATATTAGATAATTTAAAGTTTGTTATACTACTAGGCATAAATTCAGGATAAACCATAGCTAATACTGAAAATGATATTGTAAATATAAATGGTAATAACTTAAATATAGTAGGCACAGCAAATTCTGTATCAATTAATATTTCATGTATAGGATGTATGAATATACTATTATCAATAAAAAACCCTGATCCTAAACCTATAAATATATCTTTAGTTAAATAACCAAAATATATAGAGAATATAGCTAATATTACTAAAGGTAAACTTAAGAATATATCTCCTTCATGTGCATTTTTATAATATTGTATAGGTCCATTAGGATTAGCTATAAATGTTAAGTAAATAACTTTTACTGAATATAAAGTTGTAAATATAGCACCAATAGTAGCTATAAAATAAACACTAATACTACTAAAATGATATTGACCAAATGCAGATTCTAAAATAAAATCTTTACTATAGAACCCTGTCATGAAAGGGAAGGCTACTAAACTAAGACTAGCTATTAATATAACTGTATAAGTTAAAGGTAAAAATGAAATTAATCCACCATATCTTCTTAAATCTTGATTATCAGCTACAGCGTGAATTACAGCACCTGCACCTAAGAATAATAATCCTTTATAAAAAGCATGATTTACTAAATGGAATATAGCTATATTATATGATGATAAACCTATAGCAATAACCATCATACCTAATTGCAAAAATTTTTTATATTTTATAAACTTTTATTTTAATTAATCACCTTAGCAATTTTATTACAAAATTCTTCTTTACTTCCTAACTGTAAATATATATTATCCCTAAAACATTCAATTTCAGTTTTTATTATACCAAAAGGATACTTATAAGTAAAGAAAGTTACACCTAAATTTTGTAATCTTGATCATACTTCATAGTTAGGGCCTTTAAAATCCTTTATAATATTTATCCTCTCAGATGTATCCTCAGTATACCCAGGAAGACCATTATAAAAACCAATTATTGGCCACATTAATAGTAGATCTTCAAGACGCATACTTCCTACTTCTTTTAATAAAATACAAGATCAAGGTCCAGAAAGATTTGGATGCGTTATAGTTATTGTTTGAGTATTAGAAACATTAAGATATAATTCTTTTAATATTGTTCCTGTAGAGTCAAACAAATCGATTATATAAGAATATACCAAACCATCTTCTACGTTATAAACTCTTCCAAAAGTTAAAAATGAATTAGGGTTCTTTGTTTTATTTCTATCTTTATAAATAGAAAAAATCAGTAATAAAGTTTTTACACATAACAATCCTAAACAATATAGCAATATTATATATAGTAAATAATCTATTATACCTGCATCTAATAATTGTTTTAAACGTTCCAATGTTTCTTCTTCTATGTACGATTCTATATCATTTGTGTGAATCCCTGAAGCTATCCATTTATTGTTTATTAAATAGCCTAATAGCAGCTAAAAGTTTATAAAATATAAAAAATTTTGGACCATTTCTTTATTAATTTTTATATTTTTCTCACTTATCTTTAAATACAACTCACTCATTAAGTTTTTTAGGATTAACTATTAATTCTTGATTTTTAGGGATTCTTAATTCATAGAAATCTTCTATTAAGTTAATCCTTTTCATTTTTTCTGATTTTAAAGGATACTTAAAAAAATAGTTATTTTTCAAACCTATTAATTCATTTTTTCTATAAATAATAAATTTAAAAGCTTCTATTTTTGGACTTAATATATCTATTCTTCCTCCATAAATTCTTTGAAGTGGCTCTAACAAATATTTATTTTTTTGGGTTATACTTATAAATACTTGTCCAGAAGCTTCACTATAATAAACTGATCCATCACTATCTATAATTCCACTTAATCAACCATTATTATAAGTTAAATCTTTAGGATATTTTAATTCTATGTTATATTTTACGCATAATTTATTTATTTGTAATAATCTAACAGGATTTCTTATTAATCCATTCACATTGTTTATCAATGTGATTAAACCTTTTTTATGTCTTAATTTATATCTTACAGCATTAGAATTTGAAACAGCTTTTATATTTCCCCCAAATTTTTGCTTTATTTCAGTTAATACTTTTTTATCTCTAATGTCCATAGTAATTTCACAACTAGCATAATTCTTTTTAGTTAATATAAAGTAACCATCACCGTCTATTAAACCTGCTAGTCATTCATTAAAATTAGTATTAGAGTGGTTGGTAGGTATTGTTTTTTGAGGGAATTCTAGATTATTATTTAATTTAAATGAATTTAAACTTAATGAACGAGCAAAGAATTTTGTACTTTTATAATTAAAAATTACCGTATAAATAATTGAGTATTTAAAAAATTGTGCGCCAGCTACAAAAATTAATATCAAACGTATGGCCTCTGAGATTCCTACTAACTTGCTTATAATTAAAATCTTTCACCTTACTGACAAACTTTTTAAGATGCTATTATATAAATAGTAAAATCTTAAAAATCAAAGTTTGTACAATCAATAAATGAGAGGCAAATTAAAAAGATTATAACTAATTTGATTGCTTAAACAATCAAGAGCTTTGGTTATCTGCGAATTGATAAAATGATTTAATCGTTTTATTTCTACGCATATAGTTTGATGCCTAAATGTAAAATTACATTTTCGAGCCAATTGACTCATTGTAGAATAAGCTATAATTTTTTTAATATCTTGTTGAAATAAACCAATTAATGAACTAAATACCGTTGTTATAGCACCTAATCATAAACATATTAATAATACTGTAGAACTATATTCTATCAATGGTGATGAACGTATTAATAAATATACCCCTGCTGTAACCATAGTAGCAGCGTGGATTAATGCAGAAACAGGTGTAGGACCTTCCATAGCCATAGGTAATCATATATGAAGACCTACTTGTGAACTTTTAGCCATTGCACCTATTAATAAACATATACCTATAATAGTTATTATATTTTCATTAATATAAGGAGCTAATGAAAATACTATACTATAATCTAAATTACCTAATGATCATAATAATATAAACATTCCTATAGTTAAAAAAGCATCACCTACTCTATTTGTTAAGAATGCAGATAAAGAACTTTGATTAGCAGCTATTCTAGTAAATCAGAAACTAACTAATAAATAAGAACAAACACCAACACCTTCTCAACCTACAAACATTAATAAATAATTATTTCCTGTTACCAATATAATCATCATAAAAGTAAATAAACTTAAATAACTAAAGAATCTTTGGCTGTGTGGATCATGACTCATATAGCCTATAGAATATAAATGTACTAAAGAACTTATTATCAATACAGGAATTAACATAGATACTGTTAAACTATCAAATTGAAAATTTCATGCTACATTAAAAGATTCACTATCTAATCATTTGAATAAATTAATTGATACAGGATTATTATTAAATCCTACTTCAAAAAATCCTATTATAGCAAATGTTGTAGTCATAAATATTGAAATACAACTTAATATACGACTACCTGATATACCGATTTTTCTACCAAAAAAACCAGATGCTATTGAACCTAATAATGGTAATATAATTATACTTAAATACATTATTTATATTCGATTGCTATACTTCCTCTAAGTCTATAAAAGGCTACTAATATAGCTAAACCAATAGCAGATTCTGCACCGGCAATTACTATAATATATATAGCATATGTTTGCCCTATAATGTCATCAAGATTTATAGAACTTATCAAAATTAAGAATGTAATAGATACTAACATTATCTCGATTGAGATTAACATTAATATTATATTTTTTCTATTAAATACGAATCCTAAGATTCCTATTAAAAAAAGTATTAAAGTTAAACTCATTTAATTAATTAATTAATATTTTTTGCAAATATATCCTAAAGATATAATAGAATCGAACTATTATTTAGACATCCGCAATATCTTGTTCTACCATTAAACTAATATCTTTTACTGCGTACGCAGTACGCAGTACTGCGTACTGCGAGGCCCTTGGGCTAATAGCACTGCCCTATGAATAAGGATATAGTAATTATACTATATTATTAGCAATTATGCATTATATAATCAGTTTAAAAATGTAGGTAAATCTGTAGATTGGAATACAAGAGGCATTGAACTATGTAATATTCCACATATTTCAGAACATTGACCATAGAACACACCAGGTCTATTTACAAATATAGATAATTGATTTAATCTACCTGGATAAGCGTCACATTTAATACCTAAAGCTGGACAAGCTAATGAATGTATAACATCACCACTTGTAGCTACTAATCTTGTATGAGTTAATTCTGGTAACATAACTCTGTTATCTACTTCTAACATTCTTAATCCTCCATCTTCTAAGTCTGAATCTGGTACAATATAAGAATCAAATTCTATAAATTCACCATCTGAATTTATAAAGTCAGGATATTGATAACTTCAATATCATTGATGTCCTTCAGCTATAATAGTTAATGATGGATCATTAACTTCATCCATTAAATATAATAATTTAAATGAAGGGAAAGCAATTAATATTAAAACTAATGCCGGTGTAATAGTTCATATTAATTCTATTAATGTACCATGATTTAAATATTTATGTGATATAGGTGAATTTTTCATAGCAAAATTTTTTACTATTGAAAATAATACTCATCCTACACCAAATAATATTAAAACTAAATAGTACATAATATTATCATGTAATTCTATTAATCCTTCCATTTGTGGAGTAGCACTATCTTGGAAATAAATACCTCATGCTTCCGGAGCATCAAAGCTAATAATTGAATTTAATATATTTGTCATTTTATTTTAAATATCCATTTCTAATTAAAAAAAATTTTTAATTGCGTTTATAGCACCCACCTCCATCCCTACTAATTAATTAATAATTAGTATTTACTAATATCCTTGTGTACTAGTACTATATACTAGTGCTTAGCTGCATAAATATAATTAAGCAACATATAATAATAATAATGCCATCATTAATGCAAATAACGCAGTAGCTTCTGAGAAAGCAAATCCTAAAATAGAGTATGAGAATAATTGATTTTTTAATGAAGGGTTTCTAGCAACACCTAATATTAAGCAACCGAAAACTACTCCGATTCCTACTCCTGCTCCTGCTAATCCTACAGTAGCTAATCCTGCTCCTATTATTTTTGAAGATTGTAACATATTTATATTCGAATAATAATAAAATAATCATAATTTATTTACTAGCTATATAAGCAAAGCCTATAGCCCATTAACTTAGAATAAGAATTTCACAAAATATATAGTATGGCTATTTTTATTGCGCCTTAACAATCCCTATTGATATTATTTATTTTCTGTCCCAGCTGCAAAAAATGTATTAATAAAATTTTTAGTAGATTGTATATTGAAATAATCATAAGATTGTCTACTATCTATTTTTAAAGCACCTTTACCTAATTCGAATACAAATCCTGCTGTAATTATACCTATAAATAATAATACAATAATTAAACCGTAGATACCATTTTCATAACTACTTAAACCATAAGGATATATTACTAATATTTCTAAATCTAATAATAAATAAACTAATGCAAATATAAAGAATTTAACCCCAAATTGTGTTCTATTTTGACCTAAAAAACTATGAAAACCACATTCAAATATACTATATTTTTCTTGGTAAGGATTATGTGGAGCTAATATAAAATTTAAAGCTAAAAATAATATAGCTATTACACATACAAAAATAAAAAGAAAAGTTGTACCACTCATTAACTATTAAATATTAATTGTACCAATATGGTACTCATGCTAAGTCATTCTTTGTTCATAAATAAGAACAATAATATAGTTAAAGTAAGAATAGATATAATAAATGTTATAGGACTAGATAAAGCTATATTTTTATAATTATATTCTATATGGCTATTTTTTTTTATTAAAATAAAGCTCTTATTATTTATAGCTTTATTATTATAAACATTACCTTTAAAAAGTTTATGTTCTAATATAGTATTTATTTTATAATCTGATTTACTAAAGAACATTTCTTTAATAATAGTTAAATAATATATTCCTCCTATAACACTAGTTAATATAGCTATTAAAGTTATGAAATATAAACCTTTATCTAAAGCAGCACTTAATACCATCTGTTTACCAAAAAACCCTACTAAAGGAGGTATTCCTGCAAATGAAAAAATAGTAATAGTTAAACTTAAAGCTAATATAGGATTTATAAAGAAATAACCTTTTAATTGTGTTATTAATTGAATAGGTGAATTTGTCTTATCTAATAATTGATCATATTCTTTATTATCACTAGTATAACAATATAATGAATACCCTATAGCTAATAATATAATAAATGCATTTAAATTACTAATTATATATTGAGTTAAATAAAATATAAGTGCTTGTGTTGATTCAATACTAGAAATACTTAAAGCTAATAACATAAACCCAACATGTGAAATTGTACTATAAGCTAATAATCTTTTTATTCTAAATTGAGTTAAACCTACAACAGTACCTATAATTAATGAAAATAATGAACTAATTAATAATATAAATGTTCAACTGTTCATAGTAGTATTTGCATTAGTATAATATACTAATTGTAATAATAATATTAATATAGATACTTTAGCTATTAATGCTACAAAAGTAGTAACAATAGTAGGTATAGCATCATAAACGTCAGGAGATCAGAAATGGAAGGGTGCTGCACTAATTTTAAATAAAAATCCTACAGTAAATATAACTAAAGATAAGTTAATATAATTAGGTGAGTATCATAAATCATTAGTAGCGCTAGCAGAGCTTTGTATATCACTAATACTTGTAATAATATATAAACTATCCAAACTAGTACTTCCACTATTAGCATATAATAAGGCAGTACCTAATAATATAAAACAAGAACTTAATCCCCCTAATAAGAAATAAATTAATCCTCCAGTAGTAGATAATTCTGAATTTCTATATATAGTACTTAAAATATACAAACCATAACTTTGTAATTCTATAGATAAAAATATCGTAATTAAATCATTACTAGACATTAAGAATATAGCACCAGTAACAATAAATAATAAAATTAAAGGATATTCTATAATTTTTAAATGTTCACCCATTTTATTAATAATTTTAGTGTTATAATATATAAATTTATTAAATAAAAGATCTTTTATTGAAGAATATTTAGATACTCAAACTTTTCTAGGATAAAAACTAGTTAAAGTTAAAATAAATATAGTAACAATAAAAACAAAAATATGAAATATTTGTGTAAGATTATTAATTAATAATAAACCTCCATGTAGTCCTATTCCTTTGGTTACTACAGTTAAAGAAGTATAATCATGTACTATACAATATAGTAAAATAAGTATAGCTATTCTATTATATAGAATAGACACATCACGTCTTAAATTAACGGCATTAGAAAGTAAAAGAGATAAAATAGAAATAATTATCATAATATAAAGCCTGGGAAGAGAATCGAACTCTTATTACTAATGTATGAAATCAGTGTTCTAACCGTTGAACTACTCAGGCATTACTAGTCTTGCTAAGTGCTAGCCCTAGTACTACTAATTGAGGGTGGAAACCCTGGTTCGAACAGGGAACTTGCTATGCCACAAATAGCTGCTCTACCGATTGAACTATAACCACCTTTATCTCGAGGTGATTCGAACACCCACTATTGAATACCAAAAATTCATGATTTACCTATTAATCTACGAGATATGATATAAATAATAGGAGTCGAACCTATATGAATATAAATTCAATGGCTCCTAAAACCACCCCGTCTACCTATTCCGGCATATTTATATAGGATTTGTAGGAATTGAACCTACATTTTGATGATTAAAAGTCATATGCATTCACCGTTATACTAAAATCCCTATTAATGCTCGCGATAAGATTCGAACTTACAACCAAAATAGCTTCAATATTTTGCTCAACCAATTGAGCTTCACAAGCTTGGAGAAACTAGGAATCGAACCTAGGCTTTTAACGTGCAAAGTTAACATTCTACCAATTGAATTATATCCCCTAATATCCAAGAAAGGACTTGAACCTTCAAGACCGAAGTCAACAAAGCTTAAATTTGTTGTGTTTACCAATTTCACCACTTGGACATATAGGGCTAAAGTGACTTGAACACTTATTATTACTGTTATGAGCAGTATGCTTTACCGATTAAGCTATAACCCCTATAGCGACAAAGTAATACATAGTACTACTTCGACTAAAATACGCGGACAAAGGAATTGCACCTATATTTTTCGATCATGAGCCGAATGTGTTTCTATTACACTAATCCACTCTAGACTAGACAGGGATCGAACCTGCGATGGTAGCATTGAAAGAGCTATGTCGTAACCACTTGACTACTAATCCTTTTATAATTCTATTTATTATAAAACACGATTTCTATTCATACCTGATTTTAAAGTTAAAATTTTATCTAATCCTTCTTGAGTTAAGTGTTTTTTATAAATTCTTTGGTTCAAAATCTTGAGATTTTACACCCAAAATAGGATATTTATTAAAGAAAGGTATAATCTTAGTATAAATATTTTCAAAATCAGAGCAAATATAATCTGTTAAATCTCTATTACTATGTACACGATAAGTACCGCAATTTAAGTAATCTATAATAGATTTAAGAAGTAATTCATCACGGATATGTTGTGATATTGTAAATACTAATTGTGCTCTAGATGCTACTTTATCTTTAGACTTCCCTATTCTGATTAAAAATGATCCTTCACTAGCTTGCGCAGTAAATCCAGATAATCAAGCTTCGTGAGGAACTATAGGTGTATTTATTAAACGCACAGCCGGAATAATTTGTATAAATTCTTGTTTTCAGATAAACCTGTGTTAATACTTGCTCTTATGTTTACAATTTCTTTGATACCTTCATTTGTAGCGAAGCTAGCGAAGCACAAATGTTTACTTTCTTTCATCATAATTACTACTTGTTTTCATAATCAGCGAATTTTTGACTACTTAAAGGATATTTTTCAAAATGATCATCTATAGAATTAACTCTAAAACTATAAGCATTTTTACCATTAGGTACTATACGACCTACATCTTTTAGTTGACTTTGTATAAATTGTAATAACTCTATATCTTTTTTATGAATATGGATTTCAAAGAATGCTAATACTTTTCATCCTATCTTGTGTTTTTAGTAATAGAAATATAAAAACATCCTTCACTAGCTTGCGCAGTAAATCCAGTTGTAAATCAACAAGAATAATTTTGACTAAAGTTTTTTTGAAATTGTTGTTATTGTTGTTCATAGTTAAAATAAGTAAAAAAAAAATTAAAGGGATAGACAAATGCCACTTGTACGAAGCACTACTAATCCTTAAAAGCCCAATGCAAGTATCGCACTTGCTTCTATTGATTACAAAACAATTGCATTACTTTTATGCTAATCAGGCTATTAATAAAAATGATATATATATACATAGTAATTTATAAAATTAGTATTTTCATCTTACAAATCTCTAGATTCTTACAAAGAAAACCTATTGTGTATTATTCTAATACATATATTTAAGAAATATCTTAAGATAAGCTTCGTGCCTATATGCTTTCAGCACTTATCCTTAACCAACTTAGCTTTCCTGCCGTGCTTATATTATATATTATCCTAGCGAACGATACATCCTCTGTATATATTAATATATACATATATATAGATAACAGTAGTTTTCACTACTGAATTAGTACGGTATTGATCTAAATATAAATATTCATTAGAAATACTAATAAATAAAGAGCTTGCCCCTTATATTATCTATATATTTAATAATAAGGCATATAAACAACAGGTAAACCATAGGTTAGTAACTATAATTTGTTTTGCGCTATAGCGCATAAATCATTCTTGTTCCTTTCGTACAAAAGTTCGTTCTTATTTTATTCTAATTCCCTCTAGAAGATAGAAACCATACTGTCTCACGACGTATTTACTATTTGTTATCAATTTTTTTTTTCCAATTCTCTCGAAATGGTTCAGACTATGTCATCGTATAATTATATTATAGTATTAAAAGTATTTAGTCGCGTTATACGCTACAAATAAAAAATATATATTATTAATATATCTCCATAATAAATAGCAGATTTATTAAATAAATATATATTATTATAATTTAAAATATGTGCAACACTTCTATTTAAATCTAGTTTATATAATATAGAAGGACACATATCATTCTGAATAAGATTTATAACTTTTCATTTCTACTAATATATTGATTATTTCTATCGTGAACTACTTTAGTTTGTATATTTAATTTATTAATTATACTTGATGCTAATAATTCAATATCTTCCTTTATTCATATAAATACGTATTATTTTATCAGGTAATTTTAAATTACCATCTCCCATTATAAGATGAGCTAACACCACAGGTGTAATTAATTTTTCTATGTTATTAGGAACTATTTTTTACATAAAATAATTCATAATAATATATTAATTGAGTCGCTCCGCACAAACTTATAGTTTTAAATTTTAATACTTCATTATAAGAATTTGTTTTTTTATTATATACTTTTATATCTGCAGGTTCTGTATTTATATATGGTTTATACAAATCATATATAAACTTTAAATACTCTTCATGCTTTTTACTAAACTCCATTAGTGGGTGAAGATCTTTCCATCACTTAGCATTAAACCAATCATCTAAATAGATAGGTAATTCATTTCTAGTTCTTATAAATTTATCTGTATTTGTTAAATATTAGTTTTTTAAAACCGAATTTAAGTATCTTTTGTGTTATTCATTTTTTAATTAATTAATATTTTTTTATTTTTTAAATACTATAATTATAATTTTACGTCGGGTGTTAAAAAGGATTATATTCTCATACTAAGTATGATCTTCACCATATAGTCGTTGAACGTTTTTATATTATTAATATAAACTTCGCTTCAAGTTTTCTATTAGAGAAATTCTTGAAATTTACCCGATTTTTATAAACAATTAGTTATTTAACTAATGAATTATGGGCTAAATACTTTACCCAGCTCATGTAACTTTTTAATCGACGAACAGTCGCACCCTACATAGTTTCTGCATCCATGAGGATAAGTTAAGCCGACATCGAGGTGCCAAACCGCGCACTCATTTTGTACACTCTTGCGCAAATTAGCCTGTTCTATTTGTTATCATATGTGTAGCTTCGCTTATAAGCTAACTATATTTATATAGAAGTTATATAAAACTACTATTAATTTCCAATTCTTTCAAAATGGTTCAGACTATGTCTTCATTTTATATGTATATATTGATGAGCTGTTGTGCTATATAAGCATTAAGCTCTTTATTTTCCTGATATTCAACCTTTTATAGCAAATGAACCTACACGACGTGTGTTATTAGCTACAGAATATGATACATTAGGATTTACATTTCCTCTAAATAAAGTAGAATGTAAAGATGTTTTTTGTAATCCACCTTTTCATTTTTTATAATTAATAGCTCTATCTGCTCTATAACGTTTAGTTAATCTACCATTAGTTTCTATTCTTATACCTTCAATATTTTTATATTGAATGGAGTTAAATATTGTTTTATGAATATTCTTATTAGTATCCATACTATGAATTTTATTAATAAATCCATCTAAAGGGTTATTAAATGAAAGGTAAGATAAAATTTTTCCATCTTTATATTTATTTAATATATAACTTTGTGCTGCTTTGCAGTCAGCAAACTTGCGCACTTTAGGAAAATTAACTCTACCTAATATACTAAGTATATTTTTTCTATAGTTAAATGATTTTCTTTTTTGAAATTTTAAAGTTAATGCTTGAGTAAATAAATCACTATTAAATGTAATAGATTTTAAATTTATTATATTATATTCTATTTTTTTACCTAAAACTTTATTCAATAATAAACTTAATTTATTTAATAAAGTTAATTTATTAAATTTTAGTTGATTTAATGAATATAATAACTCATATTTTCTTAAGAATATTAAATGTTTTTTTATAAAAGTTTTAATTATTCTACTTAATACTTTTTTTAAGTATAAATTTTTTAATAATAAAAATTTACTTAAAGATTTTAATTTATATTGTATAAATTTATTTTTGTGCTGCAAAGAAGCCGCGCACAAACTTTTATGCGAAGCATTAGACATACTTAATAAAACATTATATAAATTCATTATATTATTTTTATATAAAAATAAATAACGTTGCATTAAATAACTTTGTATTTTTTTATTAGTTTTTATATATTTTTTTAATAAATAATTTCTTTCTCTATTTAATGTAAATAAAGTAATAATTGCTTTATTATTAGTATATTTAATATCTGGATTACTAATATAAATCTTTCTTAAAAGATTACGTCTTCTTTTCATATTAATATATTTAGCGGGATATATAAATCTTTTATTTTCATTATTTTTCTTAGTTCCACGTTGCAGCAGCACATTACTGGAAGTAGAAAAAAATAAATTAAAATAACTTTGTATTATCTTATGTATATTAAGATGATGACTAGGTATATTTTTTATAGTATTTTGATTATAAGAATAAATAGTATCTTTTCATTCTTTAGAAAAAGAAGGTAAATACTTTGTTTTTCTTATATCAGCGATTTTATTATTTAAAGTAATTTTTTGAGGTACTTTAGATAATATCATATGTAGCTTGCGCCTTAATATTATATTTTTTTTCATGAGCTTATGTTTTAATTTTTTTTTTATATTAATTCAATATATAACAATAAAATGTTGGGTAGTAATAAAGGATTATTGTGTTTTATGCATAACACTCACCATATAGTCGTTGAACGTTTTTATCTTACATTATGCTAAGATAAATTTCGCTTCAAGTTTACAATTATAATAGTAATTCTTGAAATTTACCCAATTTATAATAATTCTTTTAATAGCTTGCTTGCTTACTTGCTTACTTGCTTGCTAGCTTAGCAGCAATGCGCAGCTACAAAAGATTAAAGGACAAACATCCCTAGCGTAGCTTTTCCAATAATCCAAGATCTTTCCTTATTGCATCTTGTGATCCTATGCCCTGCTTACGCAACTGTAAGATTTGTCGATAATCAAACAGTAAGGCAAGATTAAGCCGTTGAGCTTTTTAGATATTAAAAACATAATTACTATGTGCTAGCGTAAGCTAGTCAGCCCTAGTAACTATAAAATTTTAGTAACGCTGGCGCTAATTACATAAAATTTTAAATTATCTCTAATTTCAATATAGTCAAAATCTTACCTAAATTTTCAATATAAATATAATTATATAACAAGCTTTATTAAAACCGTACACAATACAATTATATCAAAGTGAATATGATTTATATAAAAATAGCAAACAAAATAAAAATAATTATTAGACACACCTGTTTACTCTTTACAGGGTCTGTGCCCCACATAAACTGTCCCCTAGTCATAGTTCCTTTCCAAGGGTACCTATTTCTTAGTAAACTAAGAACTAAGTTGAACTAGGATGATATACTAAAGGTATATCAATTCATTCAAATGAAGAATAAAAATAAAGGTTTCTCATGAATATTTAATCAACAACCTTTTAGTCTGAAAATTTTTCATCAAAATCTATAATTAGTGACAGTAAAGCTGCATAGGGTCTTCTCGTCTAACTAGAGGTAAGCTGTATCTGCACAGCTATTCCAATTTCACTGAGTCAATCATAGAGACAGCTGTTGTATCGTTACACCATTCATGCAAGACCGCATTTAACGGCCAAGGCATTTTGCTACCTTAGGACCCTCACGTTAAGGCCGCCTTTAACCGGGGCTTCCGTTGACATCAAATAGTAATGTATTCAATTATCTCTGTTAGCCAGCCGGCACCGGGCAGATATCACACTTTATACATAGATTTTTAATCTTTAAGCAAAGTGCTGTGTTTTAATTAAACAGTCGTACAACATTATTTTATGTTTCTTCCTCTTTACCTGATATTAATCAAGAATAATGAGCCCTACTTATCCCGAAGTTACGATAGTCAATTTGCCGAGTTCCTTTATGATTGTTATCTCAATTACGCCTTCGTATACTCTACTAGCTTACCATAGTCGGTTTCTAGGTACGGTTACTATATTATAATATTTCCTGTACATTTTTCACTAGATAAATGTCGTCTTATAATAAAAGATTTTCTCATCGCTTCAATCTTTAGATAAAAAAGCTTAGAGGCCGTTACTTAATTCTAACCATAAGCTTTAGGCGGATAGTAGATCTTTAAACATTAAATAAGATCAAATATTTAATGTAGTTTTATAATATCATCTACTATTCTTTTCGTTACTCATGTCACCATTCTCACTTGAATTAACATAACAAATTTATAAACTTATTATTTAGTTTAATTCAACGTTCTGCTACCCCATAAATTTGTCGTTTTTGAAAAAAAAATACGTAAACTACATTAATTTATGGACAAGGTTTCGGTATATTGTTTAGATCCGTTATATTTTCGATGCTTTTATAACTTAACAAGCGCTCTGTTACGAGGTCATAAAATTATGGCTGCTTCTAAGCCTATCTCCTTGTCGACTTTAATAAAAACTTTCTTAATTTCACTCAACAAATAATTTAGGAACCTTAACTCTTGTTCTGGGCTGTTTCCCTTTTGACATACACGCGATTTGAACTTACATACTAAATAAGTTCAAACTTTCTCCCTAAACAGCTCATAATATTCATTATGAACTATCCATTTAGACAACAGGTTATATAACCTGACTTCAAGAATATAATTCTTGAAATTAAAATAATTTTTTTTATTATTAGAATTAGTACTTATTTGTGTTTACCGCCTTCTGAAACACGATAATTAACCAGACTTTGATTGCGTTTCGTATAGCTTGTCTTTTTATACCCACCAGCTTTAGTTAAAGTTGGGAATTCTAATTCTTTATTAGTTTGAGTATTTAAAAGTGTTACAGCTACTCCTTCACGTTCTGTTGTTTTAGCCGTTATATTAGCTAAAGCTTCAGGTGTAAGAGTATTATGTTTTTTATAATTAGTAGTTGCAAGAGATAATTTATCTCTAGTTTCTTTACTAACTTCCTTTCCTGAATGAAGATAAAATATCTTTAAGTTCTTGCGATACTTCTTTTAATTTAAGCTTCTCTATAGTTTCAGGAGTATATTTATAACCTAATAAGGAATAAGCATACTTTAACACATTATATTCTGGATTTACTAAATCCAGATAATACTGTTCTCTTTCTATAAGCTCATCTGTTTTGCAATATTCTAATAGAAAATTTACATATCCATATTTTAGTAAAGCAGCATGTATAGGTCTAGGATTTCTCTTTAATTCACTATTATTTAAATATTCCTTAATTCTTTTAGTAGAAGCACAAATCTAGACCACTTCCTATATAAGTATTATTATTTAATTTATTAATTCAACGGTATATCCCGGATTTATTTTTATTTTCTAATACAATATTATTTTTATTTAATAAAGCATTATCATAGCTTTTGACAGGAGCTATTAAACCTTTATTTAATAATAAAAAAATTTTTTTTTTCTGTGACTGTTGATGTTATTTAAATATAAAAAGCCGACAGCTTAATGTTAAGCTCATACCTAACATGGACATTAATAATAAATATTCAATGCTCATCTCTCAGATTACTGATGTCACCACCAGATCCGGCTATGAAATAAATTCATAGTAAGCTTTGCAACATCTTTTCTTACAGTACCTTAACCTATTAACACTATTTAAATAGGGTGTCAGCCCACTTAAATCAGTTACCCTTCGAAAGGTAGTCGCCTGTTGTATTTTGTAAGAACCGGCCTATAAATAGCTTAGCTATCTGTATATATATTTTAATAAATAAAAAAAAAAATTACTTTATTGCCATTGTATCCTTTCAGATAAGGCCTGACTATATCTTAAGCTTGCGCCAACCAACATTTAGTCGATGAACTGCACACCTCACAATAAGTGATAGGTGTTTGGCTGCGGATTATCCATTTAACTTTATAATCAATCATGATTTTACCATACCTCGAGTCATTACCTGAGCCATAAAATGTATTACTACTCTTACTTGGTTATGATTGCTTTAGGACTTTCCCGCAATTTGATGGTTTATTGCAGAAGGTTCACTTCTACAAAAAGGCTGTAATCAACCTTATCATTCTATGTCTGATCATTCAAGATATATCTTTACCATTCCGAGTCTACATACTCACTGATAAAATCTTCACGATTCCCCAATTTGTGCAATAAATTGCCTGAGATTAAATTCTGTACCTGCTAAGATATTTACTTAAATTGCCTACTGTTATAGGTTTCGCAGAAAACCAGCTATCCTAGTCAGTATTGTCTTTCACTATACCTACCACGGTTCTTCGGAGATTTTTGCTACAATCACCCGTTCGGACTTTTATAATCCTGACCATAGTAAAATCACTAGGCTTCGGGTCTAACTTTAGACACTTATCATTTTTTTAATGTTTGGTTTAACTACGATATTATCTCGCATCTAATGCTAACTTGGTGACCCATTATGCAAAAGGTACGTTCTTTAGCTTAAATTAAGTCTATTCGAACTGCTTATAAAATTACTACTAACTTCTAATTACCTCACGGCTCATCATCTATCGCTTATGTATCATATTTAGTCTTTGAGGAAGGTTCCCCATTCAAACAGTTTATATACCATTTTACTTAATAGACTTATCTACTTTTGCTCACGCTATTCATAGAATCTCTTTTGATTTCTTTTCCTGAAGTTACTGAGATATTTCACTTCACTTCGTTTATTATTAAATTTATTCTAGAGCTTATTAACTAGGAATATAAAATATTCCTTTTTATATCAAATTTGCTCTCCTTAATACATAGCTAAGATTACATAATAATTCCTTTACATACTTATATTGCTTATTGATTTTTTTTTACAAAAACAATAAGTATAATTTATATATCTTATTTTTATA